TGGTGAAAAATTTTAGGGAAGAAATATGCGTATTTATATTAATTATGCGTGTATCAGAATTAAAATGGAGCGGGTAGCGGGAATCGAACCCGCATCGTTAGCTTGGAAGGCTAGGGGTTATAGTCGACGTCGAGTCAGCTTTTCTTTTTGACGTCTCTAATTCAAAACCGAACATGAAACTTTGGTTTCATTCGGCTCCTTTATGGAAAATGGATAGATTCCCAAATCTAAGTAAAAAAAAAATTTTCAACCCATAACACCTATGTTAGCTTTTTTGTCTGAATGTATTCAAAACAACTCGCTTTATAGATGATCCCTCTAGAAGGGGGTAATTCTAACAAACATTTCTAGTTATTTCGTTCTCTATTTCTACTGTGCGAATCCTGAGGAAAAGAGTTGTGTTTCCACCGAGCTGAAACAATATGTTGATGGCCCTAGTAAAACAAAGTCATCATTTAATAGCTATTTCGCTTCAATTTCCCTTCTACAAAGAACAAATTGAAGATCTAGTTACGATTGAAATACACTTTTTTCTTCATCCATGGACCCTTTATTCATACTCATTCAATTGGAAGTTTTGATCCAACTAAAAAAAATTATGCTTCGCAATTCCATAATCCAATTTTCAATTTTGAATTGACCCTTGGCTACAAATCACGAGAATGTATATTCTTCCTCAAATCTGTCATTGAGAGGTAAAGGATAAAATCCTTTTAAGAAATAAAGTTTTTGCTCGGAATATGAATTAACCGAAAGACCCCTTAACTATTTAAGGGATTAATAGAACGAATCACACTTTTACCACTAAACTATACCCGCTACAATTGATTATTGTATATGAATGGAATCTTTGTCGAACAAGGGAATCCTACATAATAAAGATAGGATCAGAATAGAATTATGAAATTTGAGCGTTGACATTTTTTGTCGGGAGAACTTGATGAGGTAGGAAAAGAAGTTTTATTAAAAAAAGGTTATATCTTTAATTTTGCTGGGGAGTTCTTTAAAGTAAAGAGCCACTGAAGTCAGAAAAAATTGTGTAAGAATCCGTAGCTCCGTTTTTTCAACCTTCCCCTCCTTTACAAGCAAATACACAATTTTCTCAAAAAAGAGGGAAAGTTTTACTCTTTCATTTTTTGAAGATACCCTTTAGCTCGATTTCTTTTACTCATATTCCACTGGTAAATTTTAGGAATTCGAGCAAATCAACTGGCTTTAGTATAAAAACCCGGAGTCTTTTTTATGGACTCAACTCAAGTGTTCAAATAAAGACTGCCCTTGAAGAAATAACGAAATTATAGTTATAATATTAAGAAATCGGATAGGTCCTTCTTTTTCCAAATAAAAAAAGCAAAGACGCTTCTATCCTATACCATAAGATTGGAAATAGTCTTCCGTGTTCCTGTCGTTGTTTTTTCAATAAAATGAGTTGATCTATCATTCATTGCGTTGGAATAAAGCAAGAAATGGCCCGGCTAGGTACTGACCAGGCCGGGGAATAAAAGGAGCTTTCGGATAAACTAAGGGGGGAGATTCTTTTTTTCTTTCTATGGAAGATATACCCATTATCGAAATGAAATTCGAGTTGGATTGCTAATCCAATTTGTATCTATCTTATCTATCTATAGAATAAAGTGAAAGAAGAAAAAAATACTTTTTGTCTTCAGGCGTAACATAGTAATTTTTTCAATTGGGAGAGATGGCTGAGTGGACTAAAGCGGCGGATTGCTAATCCGTTGTACGATTTATTTGTACCGAGGGTTCGAATCCCTCTCTTTCCGTTTCCTCCGATGACTTGATCTTTTTTTGCATTCAAAAAAAGATCGAGACCCTTTCATTTTATCTTATTTTATCATAGTTAAATGTCTGGAATAAAAAAACCATAATAAAATTAATAAATCAACAAGCACGAAAAAAGCTTTTTCCTCTTTTTTATTCCTCACGTCCAGGATTACGTCCTGGATCATTAGATAGGAATCCGAAGATAAAAAGAGAAACAAAGAATATCACTACTGTGTAAACGAAGAGTTTGAGAGTAAGCATTACACAATCTCCAAGATCATTTTTGTAAAAAAAGGGAATAGACTATCCTTTTTTATACCACATATCCTCTTTTTACACCAAGAAACGAAGTAGTTTCTCGAAAATAAAGTAATTTTCAGAAATTCTTTTGGAATAAGATTCTTTCGGTACGGAAACGATTTTTATGACCTAATTCTATATTGTGGGGGACCCTAAATTTAATAGGGCCCTTGAAGTAGAAGGTCAAGTTTGGGGAGGTGATCCAGATTTCTCGCGATTATCCAAGAATTCAAATGTTGGGATCGAGGGTTCAGAATGGAAGACTTAGCTGATCTTATTAATTGTTAGAATCTTTTTTATCGAAAAAATCATGCTGTAGGACAGTAGTAAAAAAATCTCATCGAAAACTTACAGCAGCTTGCCAAACAAAGGCTAAGAGAAGAAAAAGCACAGGTATTACTGGCATAACATCTACAATTGGATTGAAAAAAGCATAAGCCTCGGGCAATTTGGCGAAGAAAAAACTACTCGAATGAAGGGCAGAATTAAGACAGATACAGATCAAACTAAAGATATTAAGCATAACAAACATTTCCTTCTTGGAGATAATTGTATTTTGATTGAGTTATTGATATTAAGGAAAAAAACGGAGAAAGTAAGGTAGACCAAAATTCTTCTTTTTTTTTACTTGCTCAATCACAAATCCTTCAATTCTCAACCGAGAACAGAAGGAGTCATACTTTCATACAATATCTTAATTGAATTCTATGTAATGATCAATAAATTAAGTGAAATTCTACAACTATATGCATTAAATCCTAGCAACAATCTACTCTATTCCATATATATTTGGGTGGGAATTGACGAATAAACAATACGGATATTAGTGTTTATTGGTGTCAAATATAAATATAAATGGGGCGTGGCCAAGCGGTAAGGCAACGGGTTTTGGTCCCGCGACTCGGAGGTTCGAATCCTTCCGTCCCAGAGCAGTCCAATTAGGTTCAAAGTGTAATGTTGAATAAAATCTAATCCCTTTTTCTGAGTTCTACTGATTCTTTTCTGAATCATATCTTTCCTTTTTTTCTCGCAAAACAACTCAGGGCAAATGACATGCCGATAGAGCTAATATCCTACCTGGCTAGGAAATAGCTCATTGAGCTATTGAATTCAAAAATTAGATGGGCTCTTCCGCGTCTGCCCGTTCCGTCGATATTCCTAGTTGCTTAGAAAGACTTTATGGTCTATATCCATTTGAATTTAAAATAACGCATTCAAAGCGAAAATACGAAAAATACTCTAGCTTACTCCCCTATATCTAAAGTAAATAGGGGAGTCCAGTTATTAGCATTCTCTGTGGATTTGTCAATCTAAACTAAACAAGAAGGGGCTCTTGGGACTAATTGAATTTTCATTTCATCACCGAAATAATGATTAATTCAAAATCTATGCTATGGGTGATTGAGTTAGAAATGAGCTATCTATTAAACTTTTTTAACTACTGGCTATGATATGATTGCGAAATCCTTTAGTTGATTTCACGATAAAATAATCCAAATTCTATTGAAATAGAAAATATTAAAACCGAAACGCTTTTAATGATGTTTTATCAATCTTTGGTACTCGAAGAGATGTGAGTGAGATTTGTTCATTTTTATTCTATCGACTCATTTCTGGCCTTTCCAGTTCATTGGACTCGTTTCTTTGGTTATTAATATTCATTTTGTTCCGGTATTATAAATCTAATTAAAGACCCTTCCCTTCCTTTATTTTAGTTAGGTGTTTTTAGCTTAGTTGTTCGAGAAAGGTTGAATCTTTCATGATTTATCGTCTTGAACAATCTGTTCTGTTGAAGATGCAGATTAACTAAAAGCGCTTTTTCTTCATGTTCTTTATAAATTTTTTTGTTCATAGAATAAAAGATAGGGTTAATTAAATTGAATCCTTTGCGGAGACTTCTCCAGAAAAAAGGACCTTTCCATATGATTACTATGTACCGATTGAACCAATGACTATTCATGATTCCATATTGAATCAATTCCATACCGGCTCCAAACTCGAGGAAAGTTATGGTAAAACTTCGTTTAAAACGATGTGGTAGAAAGCAACGTGCGACTTGAAGGACATGATCGGTTGTGGATTCTTACATCCACCATTTTATAGAGGAATGAAGGTGCTCTTGGCTCGACATAGTTTGTTCTGTTTCACTAGAACAATCCCTTTTTGTTGGGTTGTAAATAGTACATGATGGAGCTCGAGCAGAAAGGATTGATTCATTTCTCAGGAGCAAGGGTCTAGGGTTAGTGTCAATCAATAAGTCGGAACAACTTCGTAAGTATATCTTCAATATAGAAATCGAAAGGATCCAATCAATTCGAGCAAACGTTTCCAAAAAAAGGAAATGGAAATTCTTTTCTTGGAATTAATTGTCAAAAAACTATTTTGATCAAAACAAAAGTGTATCGCACGGGAATCAATCCTTCATCTGATTCTTCGATAGAAAGAAATCACAAAAGGTATGTTGCTGCCGTTTTGAGAGATTAAAGATCACCGAAGTAATGTCTAAACCCAATGATTCAAAGCAACGATAAAGGATCCCGGAACAAGCAAACACCATTTTCTGTTGTCTCAACAATAGGTTCGGTCAGGGCGAGGAATAAAAAAAAGGACTCTAAACAAGACAAAGCAAGGGGGTTAGAGACAGCTCAATAAATAAAATGTCTAAGCTTAAGGATTTACCTTTGAGCTCTTTGATAATTATACAACTTGAGTTATGAGTACGAATGGTTTTTTCTTTTCTGCGGGAAGAAAGAAAAAAAAGGTCTAACGGATTTGATGATTTTATCAATCTATTTGGAACTATATGCATAAATTCAAATCATTCTTTCTCGAGCCGTACGAGGAGAAAACCTCCTATACGTTTCTAGGGGGGGCGTTGTTCATCTACATCTATCCCAATGAGCCATCTATCGAATCGTTGCAATTGATGTTCGATCCCGAAGAGAAGGAAGAGATCTTCAGAAAGTGGGTTTTTACGATCCGATAAAGAATCAAACTTATTCAAACGTTCCCGCTATTCTCTATTTCCTTGAAAAAGGCGCTCAACCCACAGGAACCGTTCATGATATTTCAAAGAAGGCAGAGGTGTTTAAGGAATTTCCCGTTAATCAAACGAACTTAAAATAATGAACAAAGAAAAAGAAAGTGGGGTTCCATAATGTGAACTTCCTGGAATTTCTTCGTGTTTCACTCTTTTTATTGTTCTATTTATACTAATTTACTATTAGATTGCTTTCATATAATCCCATATTATCGATTATCGAAATAATGAATAATGAAATCTTTTTTCTTGATATGGTTTTTGTGTTAGGATGACACGAAGAAAAGGGGGTTAAGCTTGCTTATTGCCCCTTTCGTTATATTCGAGTTTTTTTCTTTTGTTTTCAACGTTCATATTGACAATAGTGTATTGAACAAATATAATTGGATCGTGGATAAATAGATCTATTTATCCACGTCCCATAAGTTTTGTTTTTTACTTCATAAAAAAGCGCTTGTTAGATTTTCTGTAACACAAGAGGACCCTTTTTTTATGATTTATGAAAAAATAGAAAAAGAAAATAGAATTTATCTTTATCTGGGAATTTCTTCTATTTTCATATGATTTGTTCATTTTTCTATTCAGAATCGATCCTAAAAAGTTTTTGTAGATTTGTTGCTAGTTTAATCCTTTGATGTGGACGTTCAATCTAATCTATTTCTTTTTTTATTTCGATCGTATCTACACAAAATAATTACATTATTTGGGTTGCTAACTCAACGGTAGAGTACTCGGCTTTTAAGTGCGGCTAGATTCTTTTACACATTTGGATGAAGCAACGGATTCGTCCATACCATTGGTAAAGTTTGGAAGACCACGACTGATCCTGAAAGGGAATGAATGGAAAAAATAGCATGTCGTATCAATGCAAAACTCTGAGAATTTTTCGTCCTTACCAGATCGGTACAAAATATTGTTTGAATTCTTGGAGCGTGACAAAAGAAATTCACGGATGGGTCGAGTGAATAAATGGATAGAGCCCTACGGCTCCAATTATAGGGAAATAAAAAGCAACGGGCTTATATTCTTTATTTGAATGATTACCCGATCTAATTATACGTTAAAAATATATTAGTGCCTAACGCGGTAAAAGGTTCTCCTATAAGTGGATTATCTATTTTTTTATGAATCCTAACTATTCACTATATCTTCATTTTAGTATGGAGGGGAGACGAATGTGTAGAAGAAGGGGTATATTGATAAAGATTCATTTTTCCAAAATCAAAAGAGCGATCGGGTTGCAAAAATAAAGGATTTCTAACCATTATCGATTGGATTAAAAAAGGGAAGATCCGTTGATTAGCCTATCTGTCTCCGAGGTATCTAGTCTTTTATAACTATATACCTTGTTTTGACTGTATCGCACTATGTATCATTTGTGAACCAAAGAAATCCTTTGCCTTTAGTTTCAAATCGAATTGCAAATGAAGGAATTAGAAGCATATTTCAAAATAGATAGATCTCGGCAACAAGACTTCCTATATCCACTTCTCTTTCAGGAGTATATTTATGCACTTGCTCATGATCATGGTTTAAATGGATCAATTCTTTATGAATCCGTGAAAAATGTAGGTTATGATAATAAATCTAGTTCACTGCTTGTGAAACGTTTAATTACTCAAATGTATCAACAGAAAAATTTTAATTTGATAATTTCAACAAATGTTTCTAAACAAAATAAATTTGTTGCACACAACCCAAATGTTTATTATCAAATGATATCCGAGGGGCTTGCAGTCATAGTAGAAATTCCATTTTCACTACGATTAGTATCTTTTCTAGAAGGAAAGGATATAAAAAAATCTCATAATTTACGATCAATTCATTCAATATTTCCTTTTTTAGAAGATAAATTATCACATTTAACTCATGTGTCAGATATACTAATACCCCACCCCGTCCATCTGGAAATCTTGGTTCAAATCCTGCGCTCTTGGATACAAGATGTTCCCTCTTTGCATTTATTGCGATTCTTTCTCCATGAATATCGTAATTGCTATAGTCTTATTACTCAAAATAAAGCAATTTCCCTTTTTTCAAAGGAGAATCAACGCTTTTTCTTCTTCCTATATAATTTTCATGTATATGAATGCGAATCCATATTAGTTTTTCTCCGTAAACAATCTTTTCATTTACGATCAACATCTTTTGGAATCCTTCTTGAGCGAATAAATTTCTATGGAAAAATGGAGCATCCTGTAGTAGTGTTTAGTAATGATTTTCAGACCTTCCTATGGTTGTTCAAGGATCCTTTTATGCATTATGTCAGATATCAAGGAAATTTAATTCTGGCTTCAAAGGGAAGTCCTCTTTTGATGAATAAATGGAAATGTAATCTTGTAAATTTATGGCAATGTCATTTTTCCTTGTGGGCTCAA